GCTTTGCGCTATAGTTAGCTCAGCACCAATCAAGAATCCCCAAGGAATTCCAAGAATTCTTGGTATACATTTGTTCCAACTCTCAACCCTCTTTTCTAGATTCATGGATATTGAATCAATCGAACGCACTTCTAAGACCTGTTCTACTTTTGGAAGACCCTGTGTTATATCACCAGATCTCGATTTTTCATATATAAATGTAACTAATGTATCTCCTTCGTAAAGGGTTTCCCCATAATGGCCATGAACAGTTGCTCCGGGGGTGGCCAAATAAGGCTTAGCTGATCGTATCACTATCGAGTCAACTTGAACAAGTATAACTTGACCCGATTTGAGGGGCGGTCCATTTTTGGCTATACATACATTTTCACAAATAAACTGTCCAAGACTAATTATTTTAGATGTCTCTGCACAATAATTGTGATGGAGAAAAGACCAATTCAAATTGAATGGATTTAAAATAATGTTACGGCATGGATCGGGATTAAAAATTTTTCCATTTTCATCCATTAAATAATATTTTAATTTAATCACTTGAAAAGTCTGTTTTAAATTGTCAAGTTGCAAATATTTAGTTACTAAGATCTGATTATGAGTTATTAAATGGTAAGATGAATAAAAATTCTCAATTGGAAGGCATGTTCCTAAAGGGCCCAATGAATTCCTAATTGGAATTAGGGGATCTTTTTTAATTGATTCTTTTATCACACTGTGATATTTTACATCTTTGAATGGCTCCATTCGAGAACAATTGGCTGCTGACAAAATTATCAACGACTGACATTCCTTATTTCTATTCAACAACGTATGAATAGTTCCTTGAGGTTGGTTAAGAGATTGTTGAATTTTTGCCTTGGAATAGGAATAAATGGCAGAAAAGGGGTTGATATTGGTACAATCTGATCCATTATCAGAGAGCAATCCTGACCCCGACGGATCATTCCTTTTTCCGATATACGAAATAGGGGATTTCACTAAGTTGATTCTTAGGAAATGTCGAATCAAACCATTTGTCCTTATTTCAACAAAAGAAGCACGGGCTTCTTCGCAAGAAGAACTTTTTTTGTCTTGGTTCCAATTCAATACTAAACAAGTCCGAACTAATTGAATACTTGTGTCAGAAATTCCTCGAATCGGTTTGCCATTTCCATAAAGGATATAATTGACAATTCGAAGTTGCACATTATCCCTTTCCTGCAATGGATCCGGTGGAAAAAGGGTTCCTAAATTTATACCGTCCGTTATTTCATATGTGACGACAGGTCGAACTAAAACAAAAAACCTTTTCTTACTAGGTGTAATTCGTTGGACATAGATCCAATTTTTAACTTTTTTGTATTCCTTGGAATTTCTTTTTCCTGTTCCTGGTGGTATCAAAACGCCGGTATGTCTGGATATCTTATCCGTCTCTCCAGGAAAATGGATATCTCCAGAAAAGATTTTCAGTTCAATTCGTTTTTTTTTTCTCTCCACCCGGACCAACCCACCGACTCGGCTTCTTAGATTTAAGGTGATTTGTGTATCGACCCCAACGATACTATTGTTCCGTACCATTATGGAAGAAGATCCGGGCAAGATATGCACCTCTTCAGGAATGAAAAAAAATCGATCTACTTTCATTTGGTATTTTGGCCTAAATTCCTTGACTCCTCGATACTCAATCAAATCCTCTTTTTTGATGACTGAATGCGTTTCTATAGTCCCATATTTAATAATGCCCGAACTCTTTCTTCTGTATCGAGGATCATCGAAATAAGCAAGAATACTATTTCGACGGAAAATACCATTTACGGGGATTTCAATCGAGATACCTGAACAGGGCATTAGTTCATTCTCGAGTTCTTGAATCGAGTGTAGTGGAATGATGAATTTATTTCTTCGCCTTTTTGACAATAAATCAGAATTCCCGTGAAGAATAGGCGAATATACGAGATTATACTGACCAGTACATATGATTCGATTAAGGTCTGAATAATCAGGAATCCTATCTTCTTTTTGACCATAAAAATCCGAACTAAACAATTTCTGCCTCGCCTGATCATTGGTTACTGAGAGGTTAGAAGTATATCTTCGCTTGCCAGAAAGAGAATGCGCATTCATTTGATCCTGATCCTTGTGGATCGAAAGGTAGACTAGACTGGACCTGCACGGCCCTCCTAATAATATCCATAAATGACTTGTTTTTGGTAATAGATGAACATTACCATATGTAAATTCGGGTGCATGATAGACATCGGTACTCCAGTGCATTTCTCCGTCTGAATCAGAATAAATATGTTTTCGAACCTTCTCTTTAAAATTCAAAGTGGATATTCCTGCGCGAATCTCAGCAATTACTTGTTCTGATTCTACATATTGATCGTTTTGAACTAAAAGCAAACTTTTGGGTGGAATATTCACATTATGTAGAATATCTTCACTCTCAATAGTTACATACAAGTCTATAGAACATAGAAAGGCGGGATGCCCATGACGTGTACGTGTCGGATGAACCAAGTCC